AGAGACAGATAAGATATCCAGGCACAGCGGCATTTTTATACCACCAGAAACGGAAAAAAAAAATTCTAAAGAATCAAAAAAATGGAAAAATTGGATCTATGTTCAACGGATCACACCTACCAAGAAAAAGTATTTTGTTTTGGTTCGACCTGTAGTCACATATGAAATACCCGATGGGATAAATTTAGCAACACTTTTCCCTCGTGATATCTTGCAGGAAAAGGATAATGTCCAATTTAGAGTTGTCAATTATATTCTTTATGGAAATGGCAAGTCAATTCGAGGAATTTATCACACAAGTATTCAATTAGTTCGGACTTGCTTAGTATTGAATTGGGACCAAGAACAAAATGGTTCTATAGAAGAGGTTCATGCTTCCTTTGTTGAGGTAAGGGCAAATGATCTAATTCGCGATTTCATAAGAATTGAGTTAGTCAAGTCCACTATTTCGTATACCGGAAAAAGGTATGATAGGGCAAGTTCCGGATTGATTCCCGATAATGGATTAGATTGCACCAATATCAATCCTTTTTATTCCAAGGCGAAGATTCAATCACTTAGCCAACATCAAGGAACTATTGGTATGTTGTTGAATCGAAATAAGGAATGCCAATCTTTGCTAATTTTGTCATCATCCAATTGTTCTCGAATTGGTCCATTCAATAGTTCGAAATATAACAATGTGACAAAAGAATCGGATCCCCTAATTCCAATTAGGGATTATTTAGGTCCCTTAGGCGCTATTGTACCTAAAATATCGAATTTTTATTCATCTTACCATTTAATAACTCATAATCAGATCGTGTTAAAGAAATATTTGCTACTTGACAATTTGAAACAGATTTTCCAAGTACTTCAAGTACTTAAATACTGTTTAATAGATGAAAATAGGAGGATTTATAATCCCGATCTATGCAGTAACATCGTTTTGAACCCATTCCATTTGAATTGGTGCTTTCTCCATCATGATTATTGTGAAGAGACATCGATCAAAATTAGCCTTGGACAATTTATTTGTGAAAATGTATGTCTATTTAAATACGAACCACACGTAAAAAAATCTGGTCAAATTTTAATTGTTAATGTCGACTTTTTAGTTATAAGATCGGCTAAGTCTTATTTGGCTACTCCTGGAGCAACTGTTCATGGTCATTATGGGAAAATCCTTTACGAAGGAGATACATTAGTTACATTTATATATGAAAAATCGAGATCTGGTGACATAACGCAAGGTCTTCCAAAAGTAGAACAAATCTTAGAAGTGCGTTCGATTGATTCAATATCGATGAACCTCGAAAGGAGAGTTGAAGGTTGGAACGAGTGTATACCAAGAATTCTTGGGATCCCCTGGGGGTTTTTGATTGGAGCTGAGCTAACCATAGCCCAAAGTCGTATCTCTTTGGTTAATAAGATCCAAAAGGTTTATCGATCCCAGGGGGTACAGATCCATAATAGACATATAGAGATTATTGTACGTCAAGTAACATCAAAAGTGTTGGTTTCAGAAGATGGAATGTCTAATGTTTTTTCGCCTGGAGAATTAATCGGATTGTTGCGAGCGGAACGAGCAGGGCGCGCTTTGGACGAATCAATCTGTTATCGGGCAATCTCATTGGGAATAACAAGAGCGTCTCTGAATACTCAAAGTTTCATATCCGAAGCAAGTTTTCAAGAAACCGCTCGAGTTTTAGCAAAAGCTGCTCTACGAGGTCGTATTGATTGGTTGAAAGGCCTGAAAGAGAACGTTGTTCTGGGGGGGATTATACCTGTTGGTACCGGATTCCAAAAATTTGTGCACCGTTCAAGGCAAGACAAAAACATTTATTTGGAAATCAAAAGAAAAAATCTATTCGAGTTGGAAATGAGAGATATTTTGTTACACCATAGAGAATTATTTTGTTCTTACGCGACAAACAATTTCCATGAGACAAATTTACATGAGACATCAGAACAATCATTTATGCGATTTAATGATTCCTAAGAGCGGATTCATTTTCACTTTAATTATCTTTTAACTATACTGGTCTGATTATTGATTTGGTAATAAATAAAATAAGTAATTAAAAAAAATTATGGTTTGTGCCGTGTATCAATGGTCAATCCCCGGTAGAAGGTTCCATCGGAACAATTATTTATTTCAAGGTACCTCGTCTCTTTGTTAATAATACGAAAAAGAAAAAACAAAAAGGAAGTGTGGGAAAAAATGACAAGAAGATATTGGAACATCAATTTGGAAGAGATGATGGAAGCAGGAGTTCATTTTGGTCATGGTACTAAGAAATGGAATCCTAGAATGGCCCCTTACATTTCTGCAAAGCGTAAAGGTATTCATATTACAAATCTCGCTAGAACTGCTCGTTTTTTATCAGAAGCCTGTGATTTAGTTTTTGATGCAGCAAGTAGGGGAAAAAACTTCTTAATCGTCGGTACCAAAAATAAAGCATCGGATTCAGTAGCATCAGCTGCAATAAGGGCTCGGTCTCATTTTATTAATCAAAAATGGCTCGGTGGTATGTTAACGAATTGGTCCACTACGGAAACGAGACTTTATAAGTTCAGGGACTTAAGAGCAGAAGAAAAGATGGGGAAACTCAACCGTCTCCCCAAAAGAGATGCAGCAATGTTGAAGAGAAAATTATCTACCTTGCAAACATATCTCGGTGGGATCAAATATATGACGGGATTGCCTGATATTGTGATCATCGTTGATCAGCAAGAAGAATATACGGCTCTTCGAGAATGTGCCATTTTGGGGATTCCAACGATTTGTTTAATCGATACAAATTGTGACCCAGATCTTGCAGATATTTCGATTCCAGCCAACGATGACGCTATAGCTTCAATTCGATTGATTCTTAACAAATTAGTATCCGCAATTTGTGAAGGTCGTTCTAGCTATATAAGAAATCGTTGATTATGATTAAGATTAAGAATAATAAAATTAGTTAATGTTAATTATTGGGCAACTCCATAGATTTATTGGATCGGTTACTTTTTTTTGAATTTTTTAAAATAGATAAAAAAAAAGAACTGGGGATATTGATATATATTATGATGTTATGTGATTTCTTGGTATCCTAAATATATGATTAATGATTCAAGTTGGTGAGTTGAGAAAGAAATGGTTGAATCAAACTAATTCCTTTTTTGAAGTTCAATTTCTATCAGAGGACAATATGAATGTTATACCATGTTACATTAAAACACTCAAGGGGTTATACGATATATCGGGTGTAGAAGTAGGCCAACATTTCTATTGGCAAATAGGAGGTTTACAAATCCATGCCCAAGTACTTATCACTTCTTGGGTCGTAATTGCTATCTTGTTAGGTTCAGCCATCATAGCTGTTCGGAATCCACAAACCATTCCGACCGACGGTCAGAATTTCTTTGAATATGTCCTTGAATTTATTCGAGACTTGAGCAAAACCCAGATTGGAGAAGAATATGGACCTTGGGTTCCTTTTATTGGAACTATGTTCCTATTTATTTTTGTTTCTAATTGGTCAGGTGCCCTTTTACCTTGGAAAATCATACAGTTACCTCATGGGGAGTTAGCTGCGCCCACGAATGATATAAATACTACTGTTGCTTTAGCTTTACCCACGTCAGTGGCATATTTTTATGCAGGTCTTACCAAAAAAGGGTTGGGTTATTTCGAGAAATACATCAAACCAACTCCAATACTTTTACCAATTAACATCCTAGAAGATTTCACAAAACCCTTATCTCTTAGTTTTCGACTTTTCGGGAATATATTGGCTGATGAATTAGTAGTTGTTGTTCTTGTTTCTTTAGTCCCTTCAGTAGTTCCTATACCTGTCATGTTTCTTGGATTATTTACAAGTGGTATTCAAGCTCTTATTTTTGCAACGTTAGCCGCGGCTTATATAGGTGAATCCATGGAGGGTCATCATTGACTAGTTTTCGAAATAGTCTTTTTTTTTTAGCTTATCCCAATTCATACATGGTTCAAGATAATCTGCTTGGTTGGAGAACATAATAGATATAAATACGTATGAATATATGACCTAGAGTCGTAGGAGAGAAGATGAACGATATTACGGAATTGTAAAAAAAAAAAGGATGGGTTGGGGAGGTCACACTAGATGTATGTAATGTCTATAAGTCCAGCCACTTTTTGTGTGGGTTTCGAGGAATGATTCTATAATCCGATTCAATATAAAATGTGGCCAGTTTACGTTATGGAAGAAAGAAATGTATATGTAATATGTATATGTAATATTAGATATTCACTAGTTATATAGTCCTATCTATATATAAATAGAAGTCCTTATGCCTTACCTATATACTAACTAACTATATATATATCTAACTATATGCTATATATATGTAATATATATATATATAGCAATATATATAGATAGCAATATATATAGCAAAATAAATAAAAAATATATATATATATGTATTGATATACATATTGATATCGTTATATTGATATATTGATATCGTTGATATCGATCATATTGATATCCATTGCATATATTGATGATTGCATATATTGATTTGATTGCAGTTTACTGCATTTAGATTAGATGGATTACAAGATAAGTCAAGTCCTTTCTTCTGTTTCATTTGTGATTGTGGATTGGATGAAAAAACAGATGAACTCAAGGATATAGAAGAGTAAAGAACGAAGGATGGAATGAAAGAATGGTTGGAAAGAAAAAAATGCAATAACTAGAGCCATATGTATATGGATTTACAAAAACTTCATCATGGGTAGAAACAAAAAACGAGATATCGAAGTAGTTCTGACGATTCAGTAATATTATCATTAGTTTTTAGTTACTCCGACCCAATAGATCTTAATGATCAAACTTAATGATAAAATTAAGTAATAATTTATTGGTTGATTGTATCATTAACCATTTATTTTTTTTTTGTGCGAGGAACTTACCATGAATCCACTGATTTCTGCCGCTTCCGTTATTGCTGCTGGATTGGCTGTAGGACTTGCTTCTATTGGACCCGGA